AGAAAAACCCGCTTCCTGACACGATTGCCTCTTTATATAGATAGATTCTATGGGGTTATTACTTAGAAGTCTATTTTGTACAAGAGCCCCTCCTATCTGATAGAAAAGGGTCCCATGATCCCGAGCCGGTCTTACCTTGGCTCGCAAACCCCAAGTTTGTCTATGAAGAGCTAATCTAATTGTATTAGTTTCTATAATGGATTTCTTATGTGGAATACTAATGGATAGGGCCTCGTTGCTAAGTGCTACAAGATCTAGTGCACTGGAACTCGTGGTTATGGACTCGAATCCTTTAGTATGGAACATTGTCTTTTCCAAGTAAAAACCCCTAGTATATGAAAGAATGAAAAGGTGCTTTTGTTCTTGTGGAATAAGAAGCCCTCGTACCTTAATGAAAGGAAAATCGGAATTTTTCGTTAGGTATTTGACCAAATAGGATCGTCCAGTTCCTATAGAACCTATCACTAAAATACCCGATAGGGCTAAGCGGAACGAAAAGGGTTTTCCATGAGATGGTAAATGAAAACGATTAGCCCCACACGAGGTTTGGGAATAAGTGATTGTCTGATAATGAGCAAGGAATATACGTCTTTCTGCTAAAGAGGATCTATTAAACTCATAATTCATTAGATCCTTGTTATCAATGTCAACTAGGTATCATAAGTAAATGGATCCCGGTTGTTCAATCCTTTGATAACCAAGGTCATTCTTTGCTAAAGAGAAATGATCACTATGAGTCAGACTCAATAGAATTGGATCCATTCCAAATAGCGAGAATTAGGATTCTTGATCCCTCTCAATCTCTCTTTCAATTCGAGGATCCAGAGAGGTGTTTTCATAGTCATCTCCGAATATTTGCCATCTCCGAATATTTTCGATTTCATTTTTCTATGATATGTCTTTCTATATGAAAATTGGTTATTTACGATGTACGATGATCCCTGTTAAGCATCCATGGCTGAATGGTTAAAGCGCCCAACTCATAATTGGTAAATTTGCGGGTTCAATTCCTGCTGGATGCACGCGAACGGGAACGTTCCATAAGTCTATTGGAACTGGCTCTCTATCCATGGAATCTCATCCATCATCCATACATAACGAATTGGTATGGTATATTCATACCATAACATAAGAACAATAAGAACTCGAATTCTTATCGATACTGGAACTCAGAGCATAGGAGGGAAAGTCGATTTATGGATGGAATCAAATACGCAGTATTTACAGAAAAAAGTCTTCGTTTATTGGGAAAGAATCAATATACTTTTAATGTCGAATCGGGATTCACTAAGACAGAAATAAAGCATTGGGTCGAACTCTTCTTTGGTGTTAAGGTAGTAGCTGTGAATAGCCATCGACTACCCAGAAAGGGTAGAAGAATGGGACCTATTCTGGGACATACAATGCATTACAGACGTATGATCATTACCCTTCAACCGGGTTATTCTATTCCACTTCTAGATAGAGAAAAAAACTAAAGGAGAATACTTAATAATACGGCGAAACATTTATACAAAACACCTATCCCGAGCACACGCAAGGGAACCGTAGACAGGCAAGTGAAATCCAATCCACGAAATAATTTGATCCATGGACGGCACCGTTGTGGTAAAGGTCGTAATTCCAGAGGAATCATTACCGCAAGGCATAGAGGGGGAGGTCATAAGCGCCTATACCGTAAAATCGATTTTCGACGGAATCAAAAAGACATATCTGGTAGAATCGTAACCATAGAATACGACCCTAATCGAAATGCATACATTTGTCTCATACACTATGGGGATGGTGAGAAGAGATATATTTTACATCCCAGAGGGGCTATAATTGGAGATACTATTGTTTCTGGTACAAAAGTTCCTATATCAATGGGAAATGCCCTACCTTTGAGTGCGGTTTGAACTATTGATTTACGTAATTGGAAGTAACCAATTAGGTTTACGACGAAACCTAGAAATCGATCACTGATCCAATTTGACTACCTCTACGGGATAGACCTCAACAGAAAACTGTTGAGTAACGGCAGCAAGTGATTGAGTTCAGTAGTTCCTCATAGAAAATTATTGACTCTAGAGATATGGTAATATGGAGAAGACAAAATTGTTTGAAGCACGCACAGAACCGGAAGCGCCCCTTGTTTCAAAGAGAGGAGGACGGGTTATTCACATTTAATTTGATGGTCAGAGGCGAATTGAAAGCTAAGCAGTGGTAATTAAGACCCCCCGGGGAAAATAGGGATGTCTCCTACGTTACCCATAATATGTGGAAGTATCGACGTAATTTCATAGAGTCATTCGATCTGAATGCTACATGAAGAACATAAGCCAGATGACGGAACGCGGAGACCTAGGATGTAGAAGATCATAACATGAGCGATTCGGCAGATTTGGATTCCTTTCCTATATATCCACTCATGTGGTACTTCATCATACGATTCATATAAGATCCATCTGTCTAGAGATCGTCATATACATCTAGAAAGCTGTATGCTTTGGAAGAAGCTTGTACAGTTTGGGAAGGGGTTTTTTGAGAGAAAAGAAGAATCTACTTCAACCGATATGCCCTTAGGCACGGCCATACATAACATAGAAATCACACGTGGAAGGGGTGGGCAATTAGCTAGAGCAGCAGGTGCTGTAGCGAAACTGATTGCAAAAGAGGGTAAATCGGCCACTTTAAGATTACCATCTGGGGAGGTCCGTTTGGTATCCCAAAATTGCTTAGCAACAGTCGGACAAGTGGGTAATGTTGGGGTGAACCAAAAAAGTTTGGGTAGAGCCGGATCTAAGTGTTGGCTAGGTAAACGCCCCGTAGTAAGAGGGGTAGTTATGAACCCTGTGGACCACCCCCATGGGGGCGGTGAAGGGAAAGCCCCCATTGGTAGAAAAAAACCCACAACCCCTTGGGGTTATCCTGCGCTTGGAAGAAGAACTAGGAAAAGGAAAAAATATAGTGATAGTTTTATTCTTCGTCGCCGTAAGTAAATACGTAACTAGGAATATGGAAAATTGCATTTTTGGAATTTGCAATAATGCGATGGGCGAACGACGGGAATTGAACCCGCGCATGGTGGATTCACAATCCACTGCCTTGATCCACTTGGCTACATCCGCCCCTTATCTTATCCAGCTAAAGGATTTTTCTCTTTGTTCCATTCATCATTATTCTATTTATTCTGACCTCCATACTTCGATCGAGATATTGGACATAGAATGCCACTCTTTAAAATGGAAAAAGGAGTAATCAGCTGTGACACGAAAAAAAACGAATCCTTTTGTAGCTCATCATTTATTGGCAAAAATCGAAAAGGTCAATATGAAGGAGGAGAAAGAAACAATAGTAACGTGGTCCCGGGCATCTAGCATTCTACCCGCAATGGTTGGCCATACAATCGCGATTCATAATGGAAAGGAACATATACCTATTTACATAACAAATCCTATGGTAGGTCGCAAATTGGGGGAATTCGTGCCTACTCGGCATTTCACGAGTTATGAAAGTGCAAGAAAAGATACTAAATCTCGTCGTTAACTGAATTCAGAATAGAAAGATTCAAAATAAAAAAAACAAAGGTAGGCGGGGAATAACCTTATTTATGACAAGTTTCAAACTGGTAAAGTATACCCCTAGAATAAAGAAGAAGAAGAGTGGGCTAAGGAAACTCGCAAGGAAAGTTCCAACCGATCGTCTACTTAAATTCGAACGGGTTTTCAAAGCACAAAAACGCATCCATATGTCTGTTTTCAAAGCACAAAGAGTTCTTGATGAGATTCGCTGGCGTTACTACGAAGAAACTGTTATGATACTGAACCTCATGCCTTATCGAGCATCTTATCCCATCCTAAAGTTGGTTTATTCGGCAGCAGCAAATGCTACTCATTATAGGGATTTCGACAAAGCTAATTTATTCATCACTAAAGCCGAAGTCAGTAGGAGTACTATTATGAAAAAATTAAGACCTCGAGCTCGAGGGCGTAGTTCTCCCATAAAAAAAACCATGTGTCATATAACAATTGTACTAAATATAGTAAAGAAATCTAAATAATCTTTAGATCCATCTAAGATTTAGATTCCCAGTAAAAAAAATAGAATAGAAAAATATGGGACAAAAAATAAATCCACTCGGTTTCAGACTTGGTACAACCCAAAATCACCATTCCTTTTGGTTCGCACAACCAAAAAATTATTCTGAAGGTCTACAGGAAGATAAAAAAATAAGGAATTGTATCAAGAACTATATACAAAAGAATAGGAAAAAAGGCTCGAATAGAAAAATAGAATCAGACTCAAGTTCCGAAGTAATTACACATAATAGAAAAATGGACTCAGGCTCAAGTTCCGAAGTAATTACACATATAGAAATTCAAAAAGAAATTGATACGATCCACGTCATAATTCATATTGGATTCCCCAATTTATTAAAGAAAAAAGGAGCAATCGAAGAATTAGAGAAAGATCTACAAAAGGAAGTTAATTCTGTAAACCAGAGACTTAATATTGCTATTGAAAAAGTTAAAGAACCCTATAGACAACCTAACATTCTTGCAGAATATATAGCTTTCCAATTAAAAAATAGAGTTTCATTCCGAAAGGCAATGAAAAAAGCCATTGAATTAACTAAAAAAGCAGATATAAGGGGAGTAAAAGTAAAAATTGCAGGTCGTCTCGCAGGGAAAGAAATTGCACGTGCCGAATGCATTAAAAAGGGTAGACTTCCCCTCCAAACAATTCGCGCTAAAATTGATTATTGCTGCTATCCAATTCGAACTATCTATGGAGTATTAGGTGTAAAAATTTGGATATTCGTAGACGAAGAATAACTAGCCTTGTCTTCCCATTCTGTTCAGTGATAGAATAAAAAATGACAAGAGCCTTATTTTTCCTGAAATCCCTTAAAAAAAAGAAGAAATTCTACCTCTTTCTATAAGATTTAATGAAAATTGATAAATCTTTTAATATAATTGCTATGCTTAGTGTGTGGCTCGTTAGTTTTTTCTTTAGAGTCGAAAAAGGAGATTCAAAAAAAATGGACTGAACCCTACTATAAATAGAAAAAGAAAAAAACTTAGTAATTATAGAAAATTAACTAATAACCAACCTATTGCTTCGTATTGTCGAGATCCTAACTAAGAAACAGTCACTATATGAATAAATACACCTATCATAAATGAGTAGATCTATCATATAGTTGTAGCAACTGAAATTTTATTTCTAAAAAAGAAAATAGATTCTAGGTTGTGAAGCAAAACTAAAGGGATGTGGATAAAAGGAGGGATGATAGAAAGAAAGAAGAGGAATAAGAAAGATATAGGATTCCAATATGTATGGTCTATGAGTTACATCATAAAAGGCAATGTGATAAAGCATCAATATAATAAAAATAACGCATCAATATAATAAAAATAACAGAGAATTCGAAAAACAAGAAATAAAAATTTGAAGCAATAATAAAGAGCGGCCCGGGTTAATAAAACTGAGAAAATTGACTCGGAAAGAAATTTTTTGGAAGCTCCATTGTGGGATTCAGACCTAACCATTAAAGGAGAAGTAGTGGGAACGACAGAACCTATGACTGCATAGGATTTTTTTGAAAAGAATCCTAATACTTCATTGGGTGGGATGGCGGAACAAACCAAAAAAATTGCCTTATTTGGTAAGGTTATAATATAAATTAACAAATAAGACAGGAAAGAGTAAACATTCGCCCGCGAAATCCTTGATTCAATAAGAGTAAAAATAAGGAGATTTTTTTTTAAGAAAGATTACATTATCTATAAATATATAATACGGATAAATAGACACACACATCTAGATATATTCTAGATCTTCTTTCTTGACTATATATTTTTCTATTTTAACAAATTAAATATTAAAAAAACCTAACTTTTTCTATTATCTATTAATGTGCATCTATCCATAATATTTTGGAATATTATGGAATTAGATAAATTTGCACGCTTTCTCATTTCATTCGCGAGGAGCTGGATGAGAAGAAACTCTCATGTCCAGTTTTGCAGTAGAGATGGAACTAAGAAAGAACCATCGACTATAACCCCAAAAGAACCAGATTTCGTAAACCACATATAGGAAGAATGAAGGGAAAATCCTGCCGAGGCAATCGTATTTGTTTTGGTAGATATGCTCTTCAAGCACTTGAACCCGCTTGGATCACGTCGAGACAGATAGAAGCAGGACGAAGAGCAATGACACGATATGCACGTCGTGGTGGAAAACTATGGGTACGTATATTTCCCGACAAACCGGTTACACTAAGACCCACGGAAACACGTATGGGCTCAGGAAAGGGATCCCCCGAATATTGGGTAGCCGTTGTTAAACCAGGTCGAATACTTTATGAAATGGGCGGAGTATCCGAAACTGTAGCTAGAGCAGCTATCTCCATAGCTGCCAGTAAAATGCCCATACGAAGTCAATTTCTTCGATTAGAGATATAGAACCCAAAAAAAGGAGTATTGAAGATAAAAAAACCAGGTTTTTCTTTCTGAAAGGACAATATTTCTGTCATCCTTTTGCATTGAAATAACAAATTGAAATCCAAATAATATGATTCAACCTCAGACCCTTTTAAATGTAGCAGATAACAGTGGAGCTCGAAAATTGATGTGTATTCGAGTCATAGGAGCTGCTAGTAATCAGCGATATGCTCGTATTGGTGATGTTATTGTTGCTGTAATCAAAGACGCAGTGCCCCAAATGCCTCTGGAAAGATCCGAAGTAATTCGAGCTGTAATTGTACGTACATGTAAAGAGTTCAAATGCGAAGACGGTATAATAATACGCTATGATGACAATGCAGCGGTTATCATTGATCAAAAAGGAAATCCAAAAGGAACTCGAGTTTTTGGCGCGATCGCCGAGGAATTGAGAGAATTGAATTTTACGAAAATAGTTTCATTAGCTCCTGAAGTATTATAAATACTAGTAGGCAAGATATAGATCAAAGAAAAAATTAGTAGATTGTGTTTCACGTATATGCTTTAAAATACAAAATTAAAAGAAAAAAAAGAAAACATGTTGATTATAGAAAAATTAGGAGGAACCTAGAATTAGAGTCTTATGGGCAAGGACACTATTGCTGATTTACTAACCTCTATAAGAAACGCGGACATGAATAAAAAAGGAACAGTTCGAGTAGTATCTACAAATATTACCGAAAACATTGTTAAAATACTTCTACGAGAGGGTTTTATTGAAAGTGTTCGGAAACATCAGGAAAGTAACAGATATTTCTTGGTTTCAACTTTGCGACATCAAAAGAGAAAGACTAGAAAAGGAATATATAGAACTAGAACCTTTTTAAAGCGTATCAGCCGACCCGGCTTACGAATTTATGCCAACTATCAAGGAATTCCTAAAGTTTTGGGCGGAATGGGAATTGCTATTCTTTCTACTTCCCGAGGTATAATGACAGATCGAGAAGCTCGACTAAACAGAATTGGGGGAGAAGTCTTATGTTATATATGGTAATCGCCCCTTCTATAGTTATAGTACCCAAATTCTATCTCGAACTTCCTATTTTTCAAATAAAAATACAACGTTTTTTTTTATTTGAAAGTAAAAATAGAAAAATAGGAGAAAAAAAAATATGACAGAAAAAAAAAATAGGAGAGAAAAAAAAAACCCGAGAGAAGCAAAAGTCACTTTTGAAGGTTTAGTTACGGAAGCCTTACCCAACGGAATGTTCCGCGTTCGCCTAGAGAATGACGCCATCATCCTGGGCTATATTTCAGGAAAGATCCGGTCTAGTTCTATACGAATACTGATGGGGGATAGGGTCAAAATTGAAGTAAGTCGTTATGATTCAAGCAAGGGACGTATAATTTATAGACTTCCCCATAAGGATTCGAAGCGTACCGAAGACTCGAAGGATACCGAAGATTTGAAGGATACCGAAGATTTGAAGGATACCAAAGATTCAAAGGATTAGGTTTTTCTTTTTTTTTTCTAGGGTAATAAATTCAAAGTTCCAAAATTCAAGCAAAGAGACTTATTTTTTCCCAAAGATTAGATTCTTAGTTTAAGAAAGGAATACAGAAATATGAAAATAAGAGCTTCTGTTCGTAAAATTTGTACAAAATGTCGACTGATTCGTAGGCGTGGACGAATTAGAGTTATTTGTTCCAATCCGAAGCATAAACAAAGACAGGGGTAATCTTTCGAAAAAGAACTTTACTTTCTAAAAAGTAAAAAAAAGTACCCACGGAAATGTCCAAATTCCAAATAAAATAATTAAAGTAAAGGATATATTTTACCCTGAAACGGATATCTTTGTATCTTTTTTTCTTTTTGTTATTTCTAACTCATATTTATGAGATAATAAAATATGACAAAAGCTATACCAAAAATTGGTTCACGTAGGAAAGTGCGTATTGGTTTGCGTAGGAATGCGCGTTTTAGTTTACGGAAGAGTGCACGTAGAATAACAAAAGGAGTTATTCATGTTCAAGCTAGTTTCAACAATACCATTATAACTGTTACAGACCCGCAGGGTCGAGTGGTTTTCTGGTCCTCCGCGGGTACTTGTGGATTCAAAAGCTCAAGAAAAGCATCACCCTATGCTGGTCAAAGAACTGCAGTAGATGCTATTCGTACAGTGGGTTTGCAACGAGCAGAAGTTATGGTAAAGGGTGCTGGTAGTGAAAGAGATGCCGCATTACGAGCCATTGCTAAAAGTGGTGTACGATTAAGTTGTATACGCGATGTAACACCTATGCCGCATAATGGATGTCGACCTCCTAAAAAAAGACGTCTGTAAAAGAATTAAACCGCTTTCAAGAGAAATAAACGATTCAATGATCAAATAATAATACTAGTCTATTATGGTTCGAGAGGAGGTAGCAGGATCCACTCAAACACTACAGTGGAAGTGTGTTGAATCAAGAGTAGATAGTAAGCGTCTTTATTATGGTCGTTTCATTTTGTCCCCGCTTAGAAAAGGTCAAGCGGATACCGTCGGTATTGCCTTGCGAAGAGCTTTACTTGGAGAAATAGAAGGAACATGTATCACACGTGCAAAATTTGGGAGCGTGCCACACGAATATTCTACAATAGCAGGTATTGAAGAATCCGTACAAGAAATTTTACTAAATTTGAAAGAAATTGTATTGAGAAGTAATCTCTATGGAGTTAGAAACGCATCAATTTGTGTCAAAGGTCCTAGATACATAACTGCTCAAGATATCATCTTACCCCCTTCCGTAGAGATCGTTGATATGGCACAACCTATAGCTAACTTGACAGAGCCCATTGATTTCTGTATTGAGTTACAGATCAAGAGGGATCGCGGATATCACACGGAACTCAGAAAGAACTGTCAAGATGGAAGTTATCCCATAGATGCTGTATCCATGCCTGTTCGAAATGTGAATTATAGTATTTTTTCTTGTGGGAATGGAAATGAAAAACACGAGATACTTTTTCTAGAAATATGGACGAATGGAAGTTTAACCCCTAAGGAAGCGCTTTATGAGGCTTCTCGTAATTTGATTGATTTATTTCTTCCTTTTCTACACGCGGAGGAAGAGGGCACTAGTTTCGAAGAAAATAAAAACAGGTTTACTCCACCCCTTTTAACCTTTCAAAAAAAATTAACTAATCTAAAGAAAAACAAAAAAGGAATTCCATTGAATTGTATTTTTATTGATCAATTAGAATTGCCTTCTAGAACGTATAATTGTCTCAAAAGGGCCAATATACATACACTATTGGACCTTTTGAGTAAGACTGAAGAAGATCTTATGAGAATTGAGAGTTTTCGTATAGAAGAAGGAAAACAGATATGGGACACTCTAGAGAAGCATCTCCCAATTGATTTACCTAAGAATAAGTTCTCGCTTTAAATCCATTGCAATTTTTCCTCTTCTTATTTTTCGAGTTAGAATAAAAAAAAAAGAAAAAAATTTTGCATCTTTGGCACAATCTATATTTTCGCGAAATGGATCATAATAAAATGGATTTTAGGTATCTAGGGAAGATTCACTTGGAAGTAACTATTCCCTAGATACCTATGCACGGTACTTCACGGTTGAATGAATCAACCTGAAAAATCCCTAAAAAAGACCTAAAGTTAAGGATTTTTCAATGGGTAATGTTGCTCCAATACCTAACCAAAGAGCTACTGCAGTACCGATTAAAAAAACGGTCGTAGCTACTGGGCGACGAAATGGATTTTGGAATTTATTGACATTCTCTAGAAAGGGTACTGTCAATAAGCCCGTTGGCACAGAAACCATTAAGAGAACGCCCAATAACTTATTGGGTACTGTACGGAGTATTTGAAATACGGGAAAGAAGTACCACTCGGGTAATATTTCCAGAGGAGTTGCAAACGGATCCGCCGGTTCACCAATCATTGACGGCTCGAGAACCGCTAAACCTACATTACATGCAATAGTACCCAGAATTACTACTGGAAAAATATATAAAAGGTCGTTGGGCCACGCGGGTTCCCCGTAATAATTATGTCCCATCCCTTTAGCTAATTTTGCTCTTAATACAGGATCATTTAAGTCAGGTTTCTTTGTTATTGGGATAGGTGAATTCTTTAGGATCCATCCCCCAAAGGAACCGGACATGAGAATTTTTCATCATCCGGCTCGAGCAAGAATGAAAGAAAAAAGGCCGTGGGAGATCCATAATAGAATAAGGTATATAATGACTCAATGACTCTAGGTAAGAAAAGCTTTATCAGATTCTCTTTTCCGAAGTTGCACCTACAACTACTCATTGAAAAGAATCCTATTCTTATGGGTAAATGCTCAATATCCAAGTGGGCTTGCAAATTTGATCATGATCAATTGCTTTGTGGATTGTCTCATGTCTCTTGATTAGTTGGTGTTTATCCCCTCAATATCCCAAATTTATTACGTCCAAACAAAGTATTTACTTGTTACTAATAAAAAATCAAAAAGTCGAGCCTACTCTCTTCCTTAGATACCTTCTTTTACTCCGATAGTATTGCGGATCGCAATCGATGCAAAGAAAATGAATGCATTTCCATACTATAATAAAAAAAGTAAGTGTAATAAATAGAGAATTAGATCATGTGATATGACTTATTCCATTTCTACTCTATGGGATCTTACGGAGCCTGTTCATGGATGACATGGTCGGGGTATGATCATAGAAAATATTCTCCTCAAGTGAACCAGCCTATCCTTCCTAGATAGGGGACTTACGTGTTGATTGGATGCGGACACACCTTTGGTTGTGAATTCTAATGTGGCAGATCCAATTCTTTATCTGCATGCCCAAATCAATAATTCAAGTCACACACTCCCATAATCCGCCTTATTTTCTTTCATAAAATGAACTTCAACTATTTGTATCAAAATACTTCGGAGTTGAAGAAAAGTATCCAAATGACATGTCTTATTTTACAATAACCCATGTTTGTAGCAATGAAATACCACAACCTACCCGATATGATATATGAGAATTAGAATTATCTTTCTCTATGATATGCCTTCCCTATAAAGGACCCGAAATACCTTGCTTACGTATCATTGGAAAGTGCATTAACATAAATACGGCAGTAAGCAGAGGCAGTACAAAAGTATGTAAACTATAAAAACGAGTCAAAGTGGATTGGCCCACACTAGCACTTCCACGCAATAACTCCACTAAAGGCGATCCTATTACCGGAATCGCTTCAGGTACACCTGTCACAATTTTGACTGCCCAATAACCAATTTGATCCCAAGGCAAAGAATAACCAGTTACACCAAACGATGCAGTCAATACACCCAAAACCACACCTGTGACCCAAGTTAATTCGCGGGGTTTTTTAAATCCACCTGTGAGATACACACGAAATACGTGCAGGATCATCATTAGAACCATCATACTTGCTGACCATCGATGAACTGATCGGATTAACCAACCAAAGTTGGCCTCGGTCATTATGTATTGAACCGAGGAAAAAGCCTCTGTAACGGTTGGGCGGTAGTAAAAAGTCATAGCAAAACCTGTAGCGACTTGTACTAGAAAACAAGTAAGTGTAATTCCCCCTAAACAATAAAATATGTTGACATGAGGAGGAACATATTTACTAGTTATATCATCCGCAATTGCCTGAATCTCAAGACGTTCCTCAAACCAATCATATACTTTATTGAGATAGGTAACTAACCCGAGTCCCCCTCCGAGAACCGTATATGAAAATTTCATCTCGTACGGCTCAAGCAGAAACACACAAATTTTCAACGGATATTAGAAAAAAAAGGGTTCAAAACTTCACCAGCCACTGGATTGGGTCGATTTGCCTTGAAGATATTAAATAAGAAAAATCCAGAATTTATTCTTTGTGATGATAATGCCAAAAAATCTCAAGTTGGCTCATCTGTCTTTCTTTCTTTGCCTTATGTTGGTCATTAGAGGCCTCTTGACTTTTCTCTTCCCTATTTTGGATTTCTTTTTTTGTGCGTAATGCGAATTTACTCTTGTTTTGTTTTACTAGTAAATAGATAAAGCAAAAATTCTAGTAGTTTTCTGATAGAAATTATCTTGTTGCGATCCTATGAATCAGTTCAATTAAAACCTTAGATTCATACTAGAGCCACGATGATTGAGTCTCAAGCTAAACAAAAGGCAAGGGTTCTTCGAATAAGAACCGCTTGATGATCATTTATTGAATTGGTGTAATAACTCGACAAAATCGAGAGAAAAAAAGTTGTCTTTTGGGCAAACTAATTTGGAAGGAAGAAATTTTCTTTTTTTATTTTTTATTAAAAACTACTTGAATTTTTTTCAGTCTGGTTGCGAGGTCTGAATAGTGAGTATGAATCATAGTTCCTTTTTTTTCTTGATCCACTCTATCTATTTCGTGTTCCAGATACTAGAATAAATAATATCCGACGAATTAGAATCATCTTGATAGAGATAACAGGCCCTTTCTATGTATTATCAATAGGATCAATTTTAACAAGTCACACACTCATATTCCAGAGATACCGAAACAAAAAAATTCCACGGTCGAACTACCAGAATGTCTAGAAATGTAGAGCTTAAAGTAGAAAGGCTTTTTTGGATGGAAAAACTATGACTTCGTAGTTTTAGTTAGTAGAAACCTAACTCATTAAAATTCCGTCCAGTAAAACAGAAGAATTATAAATTTCTAAAATAATAGATAGGAATATCGCGAATAAAGCCATTGCGACCCCCATAAAAGGAGTAGTCCCCCAACCCGGAGCTACTTTCCCATATTCCGAATTCAAGGGTTTCAATAAACTACCTGCGCGAGTTCGTCTTGGCCCAGGTCTAGAACTATCTTCAATGGTTTGTGTAGCCATAAATTCTATTTAATCATTGGTGTTGACTTTGTATACTATTCCGTTGTAATTGTAAATACACGATCTTTTAGTAGATCCATTGTAATCTTGAAATTCTATAAAAATGGAAACAGCAACTTTAGTCGCCATCTCCATATCTGGTTTACTTGTAAGCTTTACTGGGTATGCCTTATATACCGCGTTTGGGCAACCCTCTCAACAATTAAGAGATCCATTCGAAGAACACGGGGACTAATTGAAGTAAGAAGTCTCCCAGATGGGGAGACTTCTTACTTCAATGAAATTATTTCATTTTTTTAGTCGGAACCTTAGGTGGTTCTCGGAAGAAGATAGCGAAAAAAATTATCCCTAAAGTCGAAACTAAAAGGAACGTATAAACCAATGCTTCCATAGATTCGATCGTGGTTTATTTACAATTATAACTTCCACACCTATTCATTTGTCATTTGGGATCATTTCCCATATAAAGAAAGAAAAAGAGTCAAAGAAAGGATGGGAGATGTTTCCCATGTCAAATCAAAAAAAAGAGATGAAAGATACCATAGCAATGTGGTATCAGACTGCCTGTCTCCTTGTAGTAGGATCTCCAACTTTTTGGAATGTTCCAAATTCCACTTGAGCATCCAAGTCTGGATCAATACCAGCAAAAACATCTCGGAACAAGGTTCTAGCGCCATGCCAAATGTGTCCGAAAAAGAAGAGCAAAGCAAAGGTAGCATGACCAAAAGTGAACCAACCCCTTGGACTGCTGCGAAAAACACCATCCGATTTCAAAGTAGCCCGATCTAATTCAAAAATTTCCCCTAATTGGGAACGCCTCGCATATTTTTTTACAGTAGCAGGATCAGAATAACTTACTCCATTTAGTTCGCCACCATAGAACTCCACTGTTACGCCTACTTGTTCAACACTATATTTGGATTCTGCTCTTCTAAAAGGAACGTCCGCTCTCACAATTCCCTCTTCATCTACCAAAACAACCGGAAATGTTTCAAAAAAAGTAGGCATACGGCGTACAAAAAGCTCGCGCCGTTCTTTATCTCTAAAGACGGGATGTCCTAACCATCCAACAGCTATTCCATCCCCATTGTCCATTGAGCCTGCTCTGAATAATCCCCCCTTTGCCGGATTATTACCAATATAATCATAAAAGGCTAATTTTTCGGGAATTTTAGACCAAGCTTCTGATAAACTCAGATTTTCGGCTAACCCATCGCTAACTCTTCGATATATTTCTTGCTGAAAGTATCCCTGATCCCACTGATAACGAGTAGGCCCAAATAATTCGATTGGGGTAGTTGCTGACCCATACCACATAGTTCCGGCAACTACGAAAGCTGCAAAAAAAACAGCAGCGATACTACTGGAAAGTACAGTTTCAATATTGCCCATACGTAATCCTTTGTATAGACGTTGAGGCGGACGGACACTAAGATGGAATAGGCCCGCTAATATGCCCAATGTACCCGCAGCAATATGATGAGAAGCTATTCCCCCCGGAACAAAAGGATCAAAACCTTCTACACCCCACGCAGGATTTACAGCTTGTACTTTTCCAGTTAGTCCATAAGGATCGGACACCCATATCCCAGGACCATACAAACCCGTTACATGAAATGCGCCAAAGCCAAAGCAAGCCACCCCTGCAAGAAATAAATGAATTCCAAAGATCTTGGGCAAATCCAAAGAGGGTTTTCCCGTCCGCTCATCACAGAATATTTCTAGGTCCCAATATACCCAATGCCAGATAGCTGCCAAGAAACACAAGCCAGAAAACACAATATGCGCACCTGCCACACCTTCATAACTCCAAATACCCGGATTCGTTACAGTTCCTCCTGAAATACTCCAGCCACCCCATGAATTGGTTATTCCTAAACGAGTCATGAAGGGAATGACGAACATACCTTGTCTCCACATTGGATCCAGAACAGGATCAGAGGGATCAAAAACCGCTAATTCGTATAAAGCCATCGAGCCGGCCCAACCAGAAACTAGAGCTGTGTGCATTATATGCACCGAAAGCAATCGACCCGGATCATTCAATACAACAGTATGAACACGATACCAAGGCAAACCCATGGAAATACCCCTTTAGCAAAGAAAAATAGACACGATGTCGCTTTATTTTATCGCATTGGAAAAGACTATCCATATCCTATGTACCTAACCCCTCTAGGGGATTCTGTGTCAGAAAGCGTGAATATTTATTTCATTCCATTAAAAATAAGAAGCCAATTCTGTTCGTAAGAAGAAAGAGAAGCAGATCTATTCTATACTCGATAAGTGCCAATATGCAATGGATAGCTTGGCCTATTTGAAAAAAAAACGAAGAATAGATCCCTATCCCTCTTTGTTTATCATTCCAATCACCGATTCCTTTTTCTTTATTCAATCTGTCTTACCTTCCTTATAGATATAACCTTTCAATCTATGTATTATTTCAATCTACATATTAATAGAATCTATAGTATTCATATAGAATAAGAAAAAAGTATTCATATAGAATAAGAAAAAAAGAAGACAATAAACTGCGGATTCTTTCTTTCTCTTCCACTCTTACGTTTCCATATTAAAGTGTAGTTTTCTTACTTAAATTTAATAATATTAATCTAATATGCCCATTGGTGTTCCAAAAGTACCTTACCGGATTCCCGGAGATGAAGAAGCGACTTGGGTTGACTTATACAATGTTATGTATCGAGAAAGGACACTTTTTTTAGGTCAAGAGATTCGTTGCGAGATCACGAATCATATTACAGGTCTCATGGTATATCTCAGTATAGAAGATGGAATTAGCGATATTTTTTTGTTTATAAACTCCCCAGGCGGGTGGCTAATCTCAGGAATGGCTATTTTTGATACGATGCAAACGGTGACACCAGATATATATACAATATGCCTCGGAATAGCTGCGTCCATGGCATCCTTCATTCTGCTTGGAGGAGAACCCACCAAGCGTATAGCATTCCCTCACGCGAGGATTATGCTTCACCAACCCGCTAGTGCTTATTATCGGGCAAGGACACCAGAATTTTTACTAGAAGTGGAAGAGTTACACAAAGTTCGCGAAATGATCACAAGGGTTTATGCACTAAGAACAGGCAAGCCTTTTTGGGTTGTATCCGAAGACATGGAAAGGGATGTTTTTATGTCAGCAGACGAAGCCAAAGCTTATGGACTTGTCGATATTGTAGGGGATGAAATGATTGACGAGCACTGCGATACTGATCCAGTGTGGTTTCCAGAAATGTTTAAGGATTGGTAGTGGCCCGATTTCTTGTAAATTTATTTCAAACCTAAATTCAGGTTTTCTGCGATTTAATAGAAGATAGAAATACTTCATGATGATCAATCATCAGGTTAAGATCGATCTAAACCAATCCTTTTTTTCTATATACATACAACATGCCAACGGTTAAACAACTTATTAGAAACGCAAGACAGCCAATACGAAATGCTAGAAAATCGGCCGCGCTTAAGGGATGTCCTCAGCGTCGAGGAACATGTGCTAGGGTGTATGTGCGACTCGTTCGGATCATGAGTTCAAACAAATAATACAATTTTTGAAGTATCCATGATCGGTACCAATGAATAGGATAGAGCTTCTCTATCCTAGATTTCTATGGTAATATGGAATTTATGGTTTCCTTTGGTGCAAATCCAATCATCTAAATTGGAAATAAGAAGCAATTCCCCCATTGGTAGAAAAAGGTTATCCATTAAGCGGAGGAAATAGTAATAAAAAGAAAAAGGCTTATGCTCCTTTATCTTAAAAGAACGGACTAACAGGGTCAGCTACTTAGCCAACTTTCATAATTAAATGCCGTCACTGTATGGATAACTCTTATTGTGAAAAGAGCTATTTACTCTATAATGGATAGGTAGAGCCAAAGAATGTGAACTATACAAGTTCACAATACCTTTTGATGAAATGAAAGAAAGGGCTCCGGTGTATAGAGAGGGCCTCACCGTTTTAAAGGGAACCATAGAAACGATGGAACCCACTATTTTTTTTAGTATCGTTAGAATTTGTTATTTCTATGCGAAATAACTGAAGGGAATAGAATAAAAAATAGTGGTTGGGAAGGTTACAGTAGCAAAAGCCATTGGAATTAATATTTTATATATCGGAATAATTCGTTTTGTTATTAATGGGAAAAAGGATGGCTAAAAGAAGAGAAATCATTAGTTATTCATTAAGGTTAATTTGATTCAATGACCAGAGTTCCGCGAGGATATATAGCTCGGAGACGACGAACAAAAATGCGTTCATTTGCCTCAAACTTTAGAGGGGCTCATTTAAGACTTAATCGAATGATTACTCAACAAGTAAGAAGAGCTTTTGTTTCCTCTCATCGAGATAGAGGCAGGCAAAAGAGGGATTTTCGTCGTTTGTGGATCACTCGGATAAACGCAGCAACGCGGATATACAAAGTATTCAATAGTTATAGTAAATTAATACACAATCTGTACAAGAAGGAATTGATTCTTAATCGTAAAATGCTTGCACAAGTAGCTGTATCAAATCCAAATAATCTTTACACGATTTCCAATAAAATAAAGATCATCAATTAAATGGATAAAAAAGTAATATACAGGAATAATTAAAACCGAATTCCCGGAGAGGGAACTCCGGGAAGATACAATAAATTAAGATTAAGTGGTAGGAATCAACGAGCATGTTACAATAAATAAAAAAACTATTTCTTCTTCCCCATTTTTCTTTCTTATAACAAACACAAGAATCAAAACTGGATTACTTTCTTTATATAGGTCTGGCCCTTTCGAATAAAACATCAACAATCGGAACTTAAGTTCCGATTGTTGTTTCTTAAATTCTGGTTGGAGTTTCTTAAGTTTCGATTGGAATTGAACCTTTGCGTTAATTGAGGAATATGTCTATTTTTTCTGGGTCTAGGACCTGTGATTATTGAAATTGACTGGGCTTGAAATTGCTTCTCATTCTCATAGTTACGAAATGGTAAGAAAGATAAAATACGAGCCTGTTTTATAGCAAGAGTAATTAATCGTTGTTGTTTCAAGGTTAATCTATTTATTCGTCTCGATAATATTTTTCCTTGTTCACTAATAAATCGATTAATTAAACTCATGTTTCTATAATCAATTCGATCCCCCGGGCCAATCCGAGGACGCCTACGAAAAGGTTGTTTGGATTTACGAAAAGTTTGTTTAGATTTACGAAAAGTTTGCTTGGATTTACGAAAAGTTTGCTTGGATTTTGGAAAAGTTTGCTTGGATTTACGAAAGGGTTGCTTAGATTTATGAAAAGGTTGTTTAGATGTATACATGATTTATTCTTTATTTAAAAATTTGAAAAAAAAAAGATTTCTTTATTTTATTAATTTTGGATCCAAAAGAAGTAGTCTTTCTTTGGTCCATATATTATTTTATTATTTGATTCATATATAGTATATGAATACCCTCTATACATATGAAATAATATCTACCTGAAATCAAATGAGTTGATTTGTATTTTGTATTCTATCTATGTTCTATATATTAAATCTGTTCTTTGGAAAGATCGAACACACGATGCTCCTATTTTTTTATTTCGCCATGAGTCGTATGCTTGCGACAATAACGACAAAATTTTTTTAATTCTAATTGTCCGGGTGTATTGTGGCGATTCTTTTGAGTACTATATCTAGAAATCCCCCTCGATTCCTTATTGGCACCTTTTCGAACACAACTGATACATTCCAAAATAACTCTGATTCTAACATCTTTCCCCTTGGCCATGAACCTCCTTTCTTTTTTGGATTGACTTAACTTAATTCTTCTACTTATTCTTTTATTCTTCTATTTTGAATCCGAAGAAGAAGAATAAAATCCATTAGAATATAGAATAAAAAATTTTGGAAATTTTTAAATTAAGTAATAAAAAATAGAGAAATAATTAAAGAATACAATCCTTGTCGAATTAGCAAGGATTTTGCTTTGAAATCCTTTCATTTAAGTAGCCAGCCCAGCCTCTTTCTATGCTCTGATTTCTGAGGCCTGACTTAGCTTGGATACCGCTTTTTGTTGAATTTCTGTTTTCCAAAATGGGATTTACCGAATTTTTCATGACTCTGAAGTTCAACCCAATCCATCTTTTCTTTCTTTTTCCTTCCTATACTAAAAAAAAAAAGGATTGAAAAAGGGGAAAATTTTCGCCATGTCACGAAGAATTCCTCGCATAGCAATAACTAGAATGAAAAAAAAGGGAATGACAAAGCATCTGGGAATAAACGATTAATTTCTATCAATAAACCTGCTAAAGCCCCAAACCATAGAGTACTTAGCACGGGTGCTACAGAGAGATATGTTTTTATATCCCGCATTGAAAATCCTCCTTCCTTATTGGAATACATATATGATCAGATACTCTTGCCCAAGATCTTTTGTATTTCTTTTGTTTAGGCGAAATTCCCAACTAAAAAAACAAAATCAATATTCTATATATAGAATGAACCATATAGACGATATAGAATGAAACGTATAGACGAGATTTTCCTATCCCTAAAAAAGAAAAGGATAACCCCTTCTTCCTATACATTACCAAGGAATAGTAATCTTTCTTTTATAGGTGAAATTAGATTGGATTTTAGATGTATACCATTCCTTGACTTGATTATATGAGACCAAAAAGAAGAAATGACAAGAGGGTTCTATATAGATAGAGAAAGAGAAGAAAATTACGATGTGGAAAACAAGACAGGAATTGTGTACAATGCCATTGTACAACAATTTGGAAAAGGGATGTAGCGCAGCTTGGTAGCGCGTTTGTTTTGGGTACAAAATGTCACAGGTTCAAATCCTGTCATCCCTACCTATTACTTCTTTCTTCTTTATGGGCAGTAGCGAGGAGATCGATTAAAGTAAAGTGGGTATAACTTGAATTTGTGGATACTATACGTACGTGAGACACGTTAGGAGTAGAAAAGGGTTCTCTTTTTGAATGAAAGCGCTCTTAGTTCAGTTCGGTAGAACGCGGGTCTCCAAAACCCGATGTCGTAGGTTCAAATCCTACAGAGCGTGATTCCTTCTATCTTATGTCGAAGCAGAGTAAAATAACTTAACAAAACAAAGTAGAATTGCAACTCCAATTTGACCTCCTCTCTGGTCTGGAGGAGGTCAATCAAAAAAGAAATATTACTCAATCAAAGATCCAACTGATCCCCACGCCTGTATTGCAAATACGCAGTCACGAATAATCCCGCTAAAGTAATAGGAATTAGGCCTAAGACGATTCCAAATAGAAAAACTTCAATCATTTCGATTTGTTCGAGGGGATAAAAAAAAGAGGTACGATCTATCCCTAAATAGTAGTCTAAATTATACACGAATCTCAATGACCAAGAAAAGAATTGGTAATTAGTGTGGAAAAGAGTCGTAGAATACCAGGAATCCAAAAGAAAGATTTTTATTTTCTGACTTATTCATTCAATTCATTTCAAATAAGACGTATCTTGTTCAAACCAATAAATAGAGCTGGGGTTATAGTTAAAGCAGCCAGTAGAAAACCGAAATAACTAGTTATAGTAAGCATGAAAGGGTTAAATTCAATTTATTTTTTTACTACACTACATATGTTGGTAAAGCACTTACCTAAGTTATGGAAAATTCATAATTCATCGGTTATTTTAGATAATACTAAAAAACAAGATCGAGTGAGATACAGAAGTGTAAAAGAAAATCGATTCATCAGATGCGACATGAGTCCCTAATTCCGAATCAAGAGATTTGTTGTGGAATCTGTCAAAAGTAATAATATTAAGAACTAGATCATCTAACCCCATTGAAAAATGAAATTGGATTTTGGGAGAATTTTGGAATAAAGGATAAATAAAGAATTGAAATGGTCGAATATTCCCCTATTCCTTCTTATTTTAACTGATTGTATTCCATATGGAATAAATGGAATAAGAGGAGAAGAAAAGCATTCCACGACCCCCCGAGGGGCCCCTTAAAAAAAGGAAAGCTCTTCCTTGAATTTACTTTATTTTTATTCCTTTTTGAACCCCCAACCAAAGTAGATTCGAAGACGAATCACTTCAATTATCCTTTTAAGTTCTATCTTCTGTCTTTCCCTATTTCATCTCGTAAAGTTCCACTCTTGCAGTTTAGTCAAGAAAGTTAGACCTAATCCAACAAATAAGGCAAGGATTGGTTACGAATCTTGATTCTTCAAAGAATGTTTTCTTTCTTTCATAACAGATTATCTACTATTCTATTTTCTATTTATTAGATATTATATTATGCTAACCAATTAAATTCCTTAAAGGGAAAGGTTGGATTCTAAGAAAACTTTTAACGAAAAAGGGATAGATTTTGCATATACTTGTCCTTGTGATGCCTTGAATAACATATAGCTTACCTATAGACAAGGAACAAAGAAGAGAAAAAAGGAATTATGTTTCGGGACCAAGCGAAACTGGATTGCTGTGCCATAGGAAGGATAGCTATACTAATTCGGTATACTCAAAATACACCTTTGGTACAAAATTGACAATCTCACAAGGATGAAATATCAGTAATTTTCTATTTACTGGTTGATCCCATCTTTTACGGAATCAATTCCTTTTTTGAATGTACAAAAATTTGGGGAGCTCAGCATGTCTGGAAGCACGGGAGAACGTTCTTTTGCTGATATTATTACCAGTATTCGATACTGGGTTATTCATAGCATTACTATACCTTCCCTATTCATTGCGGGTTGGTTATTTGTCAGTACGGGTTTAGCTTATGACGTGTTTGGAAGTCCTCGGCCAAACGAGTATTTCACGGAAAGCCGACAAGGAATTCCGTTAATAACCAACCGTTTTGATTCTTTAGAACAACTCGATGAATTTAGTAGATCCTTTTAGGAGGCCCTCAATGACCATAGACCGAACCTATCCTATTTTTACAGTCCGATGGCTGGCTGTTCACGGACTAGCCGTACCTACTGTTTTTTTCTTGGGATCAATATCAGCAATGCAGTTTATCCAACGATAAATCAAATTCCAACTATAGAACTATGACACAATCAAACCCGAATGAACAAAATGTTGAATTGAATCGTACCAGTCTATACTGGGGTTTATTACTCATTTTTGTACTTGCTGTTTTATTTTCCAATTACTTCTTCAATTGAGAGAAAGAAAGAGAGTAGTAAGAATTCTCTTATCCCATTTGGAAGGATACCATTCTTATAACTATCCATGACTGTTTTTGTCTCTAGCATGACCACTTGATAAAATGTGGAGGAAAGTAGGGGAAATGGCCGATACTACTGGAAGAATTCCTCTTTGGCTGATAGGTACTGTAACTGGTATTCCTGTGATTGGTTTAATAGGTGTTTTCTTTTACGGTTCATATTCTGGATTGGGTTCATCTCTATAGTAATCGGAGGGACCAGATTGTAAACATGAAAAAGTAGGAGCTTAGCGGGTCCTTACCCCCCTTTATCTGATTAGAGCGGAAAGGACCCGCGTAATTCTTACTCTAATTCTTTTCTTACTCTTATAATATAACGCGACTTTAATCTATTCCATAACCTACAAATTGGTTACCTATTTCGATTTGTAAAAATAACAAAGAGAAACCTTTGCTCTGATGGTCAGAATCCCTCTATTTATTCTTTTGTTTGTTAATGATGTTAGTGAAGCAATCCATCGGTTGATTTATAGTCCCCGCCCTTCGCCCATGAAATTGATTCACTCTTATGAAGCAACAAGAAAGAAGGGATCAATCGAGGATTCCATATTTTATTCCACGGAAGAAGTATCCTGCAAATCATTGATTTAGTTTAGAGTAATAAACTAATAAAACCTTAATCAAAACTACTCAACTAGGCTAAAAAGAAAAACCACCCTTCAATGGAAGAGTATACGTTTTTTTTTGCAAAAATTCTGTAAGTTCGAAGTTGAACTTAATTGAACAAGTCAAGCAATTCTATTTGCTCACAAGAAATTTGTCCCCCGCCATATTTTCTTTCCCTCTGTTTGTCCACTACCTCGCCTGAACCTCAGCAAAAGAGGTCCAAGAGACAGACCCGAATAAAGAAAAGAAGAAATAGTAATCTTTGACGAATAGGAAGAAAAATGATTCTTATTTCGATACAAGAAGAATCGACACAAGAAAAAGGCAAAAAAGCCTTTTTCTTGTGCCCAATAGAGGATTAAGAAGACCAGCAATCCCTCCTAAAAGGATTTCCAAAATAGATCATAGATAATTCTAGCAATCGCCAATAAATCGCGACTTTTTCCCAACTTGATGGTAAGAAATCCCGGGACCTAGAAATTCATTTCGTACAATTGAACCTTTTCAAACTGTTTCTTTTTGAGAACCAAAAAAACTTGTGCCAAAATAACAGATGCGAAGAAGAATAAAAGACCTTGGACGCGTAATGGATCCTGAAGCACTATTTCTGCATCCCCCTGACCAAACCCTCCCACATTAGGATTGCTTGTTAATGGTTGATCAAGCTTGATCGACTCCCCTTCTGAAACAAGAAGTTCTGGCCCGGGAGGTATAATATCAATCACTTGACGTCCATCCGATGCATCGACTATGGATATTTCATATCCCCCCTTTTCTTTACGTAGTATTTTTCTTACTATACCTGTTGACGTAGCATTATAGACCGTATTGTTACTCTTACTACCATCAGGATAGATCTGTCCCCTTCCTCGGTTTCCCCCTACATATATGGGATATTTTAAGAAATGAGTGTCTTTCTTCGTAGCAGGATCGGGAGAAAGAATGGGAAAGATGATTTCACTATATTTCTGACCGGGAACAGGGCCTATCACAAGAATATTTTTTTTATCGGGACGATAACTCTGAAAAGAGAGATTTCCTATCTTTTCTTTCAACTCAGGAGAAATACGGTCGGGCGGGGCTAATTCGAATCCCTCGGGCAAAATAAGAACAGCACCCACATTTAACCCTCCCTTTTTCCCATTAGCAAGAACTTGTTTCAGTTGCATATCATAAGGAATTCGAAGAACTGCTTCAAATACAGTATCGGGAAGCACAGCTTGGGGAACTTCAATATCCACGGGCTTATTAGCTAAATGGCAATTGGCACATACAATTCGTCCGGTTGCTTCTCGTGGGTTTTCATAACCCTGCTGCGCAAAAATGGGATATGCATTTGAAATAGATGTCTGAGTTATTACGTATATCATGATCGATACAGAAATCGATCGAATCATCTGTTCCTTTACCCAAGAAAAAGTATTTCTATTTTCCATGTCCAATCGCAGATCCCGGAATTTCTACAATAAATTAGATAGGTAGCTAAGCTAATCTAGTTCCCTATACACGAGTCTGTTGTCATTCTACTGCAACAGTTGTACTAGAATGATGAATACCTTGAGCAGGTAGAAATAGAAAGAATTTTGCTAAAAAGGAAAATTCTTTCTAAAAGAAGAAAGATGCTAATTTGATTAATATCAGGAGATCGAATGAGTTTATGCTTCACTAATTGAATGATAAATGACTACAAGCGAAGGAGATAGACGGTTTAACCAAAAAAAGACCCAAAATTTCAAACATGTATCTAGAATCACTGGAAAACTACAAACAAAAATAGTGAAAATTAGCTCGTTAGGAGCCCATCCAAGATCATTGTAGACCCAACGAATTAGTAGTTCCCAACCGCGGGTGGAGTGAAATCCAACAAAAAAATCAGTACCTAAAAGAATAATAAAAGCTTTTATTGAGTCATTTAAGTTATAGAGGAATTCCTGAACCCAAGAATTCAAAATGACAAGTTCCTCTTTACCCAGAAAAAAAGAACCACTTAGAATAGCCAAACATATTATATTTGTCGAGAAATGCAAAATGATATGGAGATGATCCTCATTATCTATTTTGGCCAATTGTATTATTTCCTTGTGTATTCCTATAGGAGGTTTTTGTACATGTGTCTTCGGTTTCTCTTTTATCATTTCGTCCAAGATAAAAAGTTCTTCTAATTCTATGAATCTTTCTAGAACCTTTTTCTCTTGAATATCAGTTAAGATAGTTTCGGATTGCCTGGTATTCCACCAATTCTTAATCCAAAGTTCCAGACATTTGTTAAAAGAGAAAGAGACCCCCCAGGGCAAAAGTACGAAAAATACAAGATATAGGAAGGAAGGCAATGCTTTCTTTTTTTTCATTTTTGATCTGTAAATTGAGTTGTTAATGAATCCGCTTCATTCGCTGACTCTATTTCATTCGCTGACTCTATATGATATTTCTTTTTCTTTGAAGCAAAAATTCTATAACAAGGTTTGATACCTTGTATCTATTTCTCTTTTTTGTATACTAGTGGAATTTCATTGCATTGGGTTCTTTCTTAGATCTAGATGGAGTGGAATAGAGAAATAGAATAAAAAAAAGTGCTTTCGGATGAAAATGGAAAAATATTATGCCATATATCTCACTTGGACAAAACAAATTAGAAGCAATTTTCTCTTATCCTCGTTTGTTCCTTCCTTTAGATAAATACTCGAAAATCCCCTTACAATAAGGAATCCAATTTCGAAGGGACCTCCTCCCCGTGTTGAGAAAATCTTCTTCCAATTCGTCCTCATTCAATTCATTTCAAAAAAATGCAATCGGTACTCAAAATACTTCAATTGGTACACGCAAGAAATAGGCCAATTCGGCAGCTTTTTGTTCTATTTCTCGTGGAGTAAAAAACTTCTCATCAGTACGAGTCAAGGGAATGACCCCCTGGCCCCGGATTTCCATATAAAGGATACGACGAGGATAAAGACCCTCTTTAACCTGAATTCTAATTGATTGGATATCCCGCATAAGGAATCGAAGGAAGACGCGACGTTTTATTCCAGGGAATCCCCAACGAAAAATGCACACTATTCCCTCTTTTATATCGAATCGGTCATAACCACTGCCTACATTCCACAAAATAGTGCACCACAAGTAGGAGCTAATGAATAGGCCCGCGATTCCGTAGAAAGACATCACGACCCCCTGTGGAAAAAAAAGAATTTGTTGAGATGGAAGTAGAGATATCATATTCTTACCAAGATAACTGGAAGCCCCAACCGATAAGAATCCTAGTGAACCTAGAAAAAGAATACAGGCCCAGAAAAAATTACCTCTTTTTCGAGAACCTTTTAGAAGTTCTATCCATATGTGTTCTGATCGCCAATTCATATTAGACATACTAAATCCAGCAGCGGTCGATTGAAATTGAGAGAATAAGCTAAATTTTTTTGACTTTACTTTTTTTGATTCTGAAATCGCCTTCAGCAACGAGTGCTCCTGTGAAATAATTGGTTAGATACATTGACTTTCTATTCAAAAAATATTCGTTGATCCACTTAAAATAAAACTCGCTATTGCTATACCCGGCTCCGCATATGCATGCATTTATGCTCGTAGCCTATATCCACATCCATAGCCGTTTTTCGTTTGTGTGTAGAAAGAGCCACATACCCTACCATATTATATTACTTACACTAAAAAATATCTGTATTATGATCCTGCGTGGAAATACATTGAGAAAATTCGCCCCCGTCGGTTCTAGACAATCTTATTTTTCTGCACATAAAGAAATAAAGAAGCCATTGCAATTGCCGGAAATACTAAGCCTACTAAAGGCACGAAAATAGAAGGTAAGTTAAAATCCGTCATAGAATAGGTGTCTCAATTCAAATTTACTATTTCTATCTATTCGAAAAATATCTTAAGATTCTTATAATATAATTAAGTATATCTATTATAAGGAATATTGACTATTGTATTTTTTAGTTTGCAAAATAAAGATTTTTTATAGAATACTAAAGTATTCTATAGTATTCTATAAAAAAACAGAATGGAATGGATAATAAGCAAATTGCAAAAAAAAAGAGAATTAATTAAAATTTAAAAGATTTGATTTTTCTTTTCCCGTCCTCACGGCCTTTCTATCCTTCTAATCGAACTTGAAATTTGATTCAAAAGAAAGCGATTGTTAAAATGAAATACTTCTTTCAGAATACCCTTTTAAAAAGGTCTCAGTACGACTTTTAGTCGAATGCACCCATTTCGAATCCTAAATAAGTTTGGTCTACCTACTTCCACATGCAATACTTCTTCAACCACTCTCGGACCCCTACAAACGCAAGATGCGCGTCAGGTTTTGAAATAAGGATATCCCCCAGCTCCAGTATACCAAAACTAGCTCTTATCCTATCCCACCGGTTGTAAGGATTCATACATAGGGCTTTTTAGTTGATTGATAGTGCCATAAAGTTGAAGCTTTTTTAGACTTTTTTATTAAGCTGTAATTTTCTTCCTGCATACGCGGTCCTCTATCCTCTAGAAGCTCATACAATAATGCGCGGTAAAGGCAGAAAAATAGCATACTCAATAAAAATCAAAGGGCAAATTCTCTTACTTACTACAGATCTCATACTACCCCCTTAGACTTTTTAAGGCGATATACCACCCAAAGGGTATGAAAATGCCGGGTGGAGTTAGCTTTTCGATGAAGACCCGTCCCGTGTAGCGAAGTCCTATTAGTAAGACTCCGCGCAAGACGCAAGAATGGATTATAAAGAATATTATTAAAAATACTCCTCCGGACGCGTATAGTAGCGTTGCGATTCCTAATCTTTTTTCATTGATTCTTTCCCAATAAATAAAGACCTTTTTCTGTAAATACTGCGTATTTTATTCCATTATCATATGATAATACTATATTTGTATTTATTTATTGTAATATACCTTTATATATTCAAAATATATAGAATAGAGGAATCTCGATTTGTCAAGTCTCATGATCGTATCAAGATCCATTTTTATCCGGCTCAATCTTAAAAAAAAGATTGAGCCGAGTTTAATTGCAATCAATTAGAAGAATAAAGAAGAATTACTGCATTTCGTAACTTATTTTTTCTCTTTCTATTTCGCTTCTTTTTTATTTAGACCTTCCTTATATCTAGTTTTATCTACTTATCTAGTTTATCTACCGGCTCGAACTCGAATTTGATCGCCTTCCATATTTCACAAGCTGCGGCTAGTTCAGGACTCCATTTGCAAGCTGCTCGGATAATTTCATTACCTTCACGAGCAAGATCGCGTCCTTCGTTACGAGCTTGTACACAAGCTTCTAAAGCCACCCGATTAGCTACTGCACCAGGTGCATTTCCCCAAGGATGTCCTAAAGTTCCTCCACCAAATTGTAATACGGAATCATCTCCAAAGATTTCGGTCAGAGCTGGCATATGCCAAACGTGAATACCCCCTGAAGCCACCGGTATAACACCCGGCATGGATACCCAGTCCTGAGTGAAAAAGATACCGCGAGCACGATCTTTTTCAATAAAATCATCGCGCAATAAATCAACAAAACCTAAAGTCATTTCGCGTTCCCCTTCTAACTTACCTACTACTGTACCGGCGTGGATATGATCTCCCCCAGACATACGCAATGCTTTAGCTAATACACGAAAATGCATACCATGATTTTTCTGTCTATCAATAACTGCATGCATTGCCCGGTGAATGTGAAGAAGTAGGCCATTGTCGCGGCAATAATGAGCCAAACTAGTATTTGCGGTGAATCCCCCAGTTAAGTAGTCATGCATTACAATAGGAGCCCCTAATTCCCTCGCAAATATAGCTCTCTTCATCATTTCTTCGCATGTACCTGCAGTCGCATTCAAGTAATGTCCCTTGATTTCACCGGTTTCGGCCTGTGATTTATAAATAGCTTCGGCACAAAAGACAAAACGGTCCCTCCAGCGCATAAATGGTTGTGAGTTTACGTTTTCATCATCTTTGGTAAAATCAAGTCCACCGCGTAGACACTCATAACACGCTCTACCATAATTTTTTGCGGATAATCCCAATTTTGGTTTAATAGTACATCCCAAGAAAGGACGGCCGTACTTGTTCAACTTATCCCTTTCAACTTGGATACCATGAGGCGGACCTTGGAAAGTTTTTGAATAAGCAGTGGGAATTCGCAGATCCTCCAGACGTAGAGCGCGTAGGGCTTTGAAACCAAATACGTTACCCACAATGGAAGTAAACATGTTAGTAACAGAACCCTCTTCAAATAGGTCTAATGGATAAGCTACATAAGCGATATATTGATTTTCCTCCCCAACAACAGGCTCGATGTGATAGCATCGTCCTTTGTAACGATCAAGACTGGTAAGTCCATCAGTCCAAACAGTTGTCCATGTACCAGTAGAAGATTCGGCAGCTACTGCAGCCCCTGCTTCTTCGGGCGGAACCCCCGGCTGAGGAGTTACTCGAAATGCTGCCAAGATATCAGTATCCTTGGTTTCATACTCCGGGGTGTAGTAAGTCAATTTATAATCCTTAACACCAGCTTTAAATCCAACACTTGCTTTAGTTTCTGTTTGTGGTGACATAAGTCCCTCCCTACAACTCATGAATTAAGAATTCTCACAACGACAGGGTCTACTCGATATGGATTAGGCATAAATGAAACCTTTGCAAAAATCTTTTAAAACAAAAAGGATATTCAATTAATATCAACTCATTAAAGAAAATGGAGGGCATGCTTAAGTTAATGAATATGTTTCATTCATATATAATGCGTACACCCTGTGTATGTTCTATCCTATAGGAATTCTAGTATAGGAATTCGATAGGAATTGAGTTGTTGTTATGGTAAGTTAACATGGTTTGTTATTAAACCATGGATTTGATTCACCAAATCCATCATTATTGTATACTCTTTGATAGATATAGCGCAACCCAAATCAATCCCTAATCCTTATTTTACAAGTTCTTAATAGGCCCCTTTCTTATTTTGAATGTAAATACCTAAATACTAAGAAAATTCTCTGTTGACAGCAATCTATGCTTCACAGTAGTATATATTTTGTATATCGAAGTCCTAGATAGGAAAGTAGAGTAGGGACAGATCCTCCACAAAAGGCGAAATGTATATGAAAAAAAGATTGATTGAACTTTCCAACGGACTCATTCCATGAGTAAACGATTGAATGGGATTCGCTTGGGCAACGAAATCAAGTCCTGGTCCCCTTTTCTCTCTTATTGAATTAACTAATTCATTTCCTTTTGACTTTTGGATTTTTGGCTCGTTTTTTGGATTTGATTTGGCATTATTCAACAAGAAAAAAAGAAAAATTTCGACAAATTCCTTTTGTTTGAAAATTATGTGATAATTATGAGAACCAATCCTACTACTTCTCGTCCCGGGGTTTCCACAATTGAAGAAAAAAGCACAGGGCGTATCGATCAAATTATTGGACCCGTGCTGGATATCACTTTTCCCCCAGGCAAGTTACCTTATATTTATAACGCTTTGGTAGTCAAGAGTAGAGACACTGCCGGTAAGCAAATTAATGTGACTTGTGAGGTACAACAGTTATTAGGAAATAATCGAGTTAGAGCTGTAGCTATGAGTGCTACAGACGGGTTGATGAGAGGAATGGAAGCGATTGACACGGGAGCTCCTCTCAGTGTTCCAGTCGGTGGAGCTACTCTCGGACGAATTTTCAACGTTCTTGGGGAACCTATTGACAATTTGGGTCCTGTAGATACTAGTGCAACATTCCCTATTCATAGATCTGCGCCTGCCTTTATCGAGTTAGATACGAAATTCTCCATCTTTGAAACAGGTATTAAGGTGGTCGATCTTTTAGCTCCTTATCGACGTGGAGGAAAAATCGGACTATTTGGGGGGGCTGGAGTAGGTAAAACAGTACTCATCATGGAATTAATCAACAACATTGCTAAAGCTCATGGAGGCGTATCCGTATTTGGCGGAGTAGGGGAACGAACTCGTGAAGGAAATGATCTTTATATGGAAATGAAGGAATCCGGAGTAATTAATGAAAAAAATATTGAGGAATCAAAGGTAGCTCTAGTCTATGGCCAAATGAATGAACCGCCGGGAGCTCGTATGAGAGTTGGTTTAACTGCCCTAACTATGGCAGAATATTTCCGAGATGTTAATAAGCAAGACGTGCTTCTATTCATCGATAATATCTTTCGTTTTGTTCAAGCAGGATCGGAGGTATCCGCTTTATTAGGGAGAATGCCCTCCGCAGTGGGTTATCAACCTACTCTTAGTACAGAAATGGGTTCTTTGCAAGAAAGAATTACTTCTACCAAAAAGGGATCTATAACTTCGATCCAAGCGGTTTATGTACCTGCGGACGATTTGACCGACCCTGCTCCTGCCACAACATTTGCACATTTGGATGCTACTACCGTACTTTCCAGAGGATTAGCTTCCAAGGGTATTTATCCAGCAGTAGATCCCTTAGATTCAACCTCAACTATGTTACAGCCTCGGATCGTTGGCAACGAACATTATGAAACTGCGCAAAGAGTTAAGCAAACTTTACAACGTTACAAAGAACTTCAGGACATTATCGCAATTCTTGGGTTGGATGAATTATCGGAGGAGGATCGTTTAACTGTAGCAAGAGCACGAAAAATTGAACGGTTCTTATCACAACCGTTCTTTGTGGCAGAAGTTTTTACCGGTTCTGCAGGAAAGTATGTTGGTCTTGCAGAAACAATTAGGGGATTTCAACAAATCCTTTCCGGAGAATTAGACGACCTACCCGAACAGGCTTTTTATTTGGTGGGTAACATCGATGAAGCTAGCACGAAAGCTATAAACTTAGAAGAGGAGAACAAATTGAAGAAATGAAATTAAATCTTTATGTACTAACTCCTAAGCGAATTATTTGGGATTGTGAAGTGAAAGAAATCATTTTATCTACTAATAGTGGCCAAATTGGCGTATTACCAAACCACGCCCCCATTAACACAGCTGTAGATATGGGTCCTTTGAGAATACGCCTCCTCAACGACCAATGGTTAACGGCGGTTCTGTGGAGCGGTTTTGCGAGAATAGTTAATAATGAGATCATCATTTTAGGAAATGATGCGGAACTGGGTAGTGACATTGATCCGGAAGAAGCTCAACAGGCACTTGAAATAGCCGAAGCTAATTTGAGTAGAGCTGAGGGTACGAAAGAATTGGTTGAAGCGAAGCTAGCTCTCAGACGAGCTAGGATACGAGTCGAGGCTATCAATTGGATTCCCCCATCCAATTGAAGTGAAGACAATCCAAAGGTTTAGTTGATACAAAGAAAAAGGGAAGAGGGGTAGAAAAAGTTATTAGATAGCGAAGCGAAGTAAGTCCAATGCTATCTAGTAATTTTTCTACCTACCTACCTACT